TTCTTTCAAGCCTAATATTTTCTTTCTTATTTTATAAAACCTTCCACTTTCTTCTTTATTTGTTCTATGTAAGGTTCTTGTATTCATTTTTTAGTGATTTTTCATGGTTTTTTTCTTCTTTTTACTTTCTTTTTTTGGGAAATTCAGAAGGATCTGGGCAAGGCGGGCATTGGATAGCGGTTTCTATGATGGATAGCAGCTCCGGCGGCAACTCCGAAGCAAATGTTTTTCAAGAACCACATCAAAATGCTGCCGGCCCGTCAAATCCTAACCACGAGGATGAGCAATACCCAAATCCGTACAGCTACCTCCTTCGCTCAGGGATAAAAAACCTTCTCTTTAAAGCGATTTCCTTTTTCCGACAGAAAAGGGAATAGGTGAGTTTGCTTTCATCCAAGGAGAATTTCATCTAGTTGCCATCCTTCTTCCTATAAGTCCTGCTTTCTAATGCCTTGAAGGCAGAGTGCTTCGAATTATAAGTAAGTGATTCGATCCCGTAAGACTTTCCCTTCATCCCCTTCTAGTCCATCTAGTGCTCTTTACCATCCAGTGGGAGTTTACTTACTTTGATACTAGGTAGGCCTGTTTAAGTGTTTTCGGTAGAGTAAGAAAGTGCTTCTGCTTTCGATCGAGAAAAAGCGGCACATCTCTTAGGAGTTATTTGGTAATCCCCTCAAGGAAAGTTTCCTTTGCTTTCGATGCAGGCAAGCTTCCTAATTGTTGTTAAGATGAGATATCTGTTGAACTATGTGATATTCTCTATATATTGAATCCGGGCTTGATTCTCTTCCCCTTGTAATAGGGAATATGGAAGACTCCCTAGGATAGGGTTTCTCTCCAGACCAGTTAGTTTTCGTTTTCAATCCAATGCAGCTGGCGAGGTAAATCCATCAGGCTAAAGGCTAGTTAGGTCAACAAGTGAGCAAACCAGATTCTATTTATTCTCTTTATTTAATTTACTTAATTTTCCTTAATTAATAGGAAATGGAAACTTAAGTTAAGGTTTCTATTGGAAAGACTCATACTACTAAGACAGGCGCGCATGGACCTCCAGTAAACTAAAACTGGAATGTGCTTTCCTATGGCTGGAAACTGGCACTGGGACAGCAGGCGCTAGAGGCGATCTTTACCTGTAACCCCACTATGCCTGGGAGGGAAGGCCTGGTACTCCAATTTCCACTGCAAACTCAAAAACACAGGGAAGGCAAAAGCAGATAGAAGGGCTTACAGGCATTCAATTAAGAAGGGAAAGTCAATCCTCATCCAAGGGAACCGCCCTCGAAAGAGGGTATGAAACTCAATAAATAGATAATTATCCACAGCACAGCAAGATAAGCATTTGCTGGCGAGGTAAAAGCACAATGAATTGATCATGTTTACTGAAAATGGTTAGCAGCGGCTAAAGTACTCATCGATCCAATTCCAGCTTCTTTCTATTGACAATCTGTTGATGTTCGAGATCGCCTCCGTGTGGTTCATCCTAAGTACCGAATATTATTTTATATCTGAGAATCGTCTCATCCATGGAGAGTGTTTTACTAATTTAATAGTTAAGTGATCTGCTACTGGAGCTGCGACAGATCTCCCTTATTCTCTCTCCTAAGACTCGAGCTATAAAAAAAAAAGTCTTACAGCGATAACCCCTCGAACAAGCTGGCGACTTATTAGATACCCGAGCCGAGTCAATGCTCATATTCAACTCCAAGTACAGTACCAGAACAAAGTCTAGTTATAGGTCAAATTGTGGTTCCATCACATCTTTTGATGTCTGAAATGACTAAGATGAATATAAAACATTACTTGGGAAAAGTTAGGTCCCAAGTCCAATTTCATGTCCAAGGCCAAGTTTTCTTTCTACACCAACCCAAAAAAAAGCATAAAGAGTAAATCAAGAGCCCCTTAAAAAACCTTATCATATTGGCCACTCGGAATTGCTTTTCCCAGTCTGCCAAGTGAGCTAGTCAAGTGCCTTGCATGAATGAAGATACGAAAACTAGTGGCTGCCTAAGAGAATTTGGCGGCTTTTGAGACCATATTTGCCAACACGGTAGTCTTAACGGGTAAGCATATATAATAGAAGGGAGAAGAAAAAAGAGACCTCTTTAGGTCGAGACAGTTCCTCTACGAAACGAATTTTATAACTTGTTTTAGTTTCCGTGTCAATTGAATGTTTTTCAAAAGTTTTCTTAGAATCGCTTTAAGCGCCTTAGAATAGAATCTCCCGAGTTTTATTCCAGTAGTTAAGCAGTTGGAAGCAGGCGAAGGAGCAATCAGTTGAATCTTAATATCCGGAAGTGCTCAAGTAGTCTCCCATCCGGAATGATAGATTTTGGGCTCAACTAGGATATTTGTATAATATCCGACAGGTAAAGGGAACTCTATACTGAATAGGAAGGAAATGGGCGAGGAAGATTGAGTCAGGAGAGGAACACTTTCACTACTTAGCCCGCGATGATAAGTTAAAAATAGGATAGCAAAAGGACGGACCGTGGGCAAGAACCCGAAAGCGAAATAGAAGTAAAAAGACTAGAAATGCAGTCCAAATAGCCGAAAGCACTAGACTCTTTTAGACTACCCAACCCAAAGTCCCAGCTAGCAAGTCAAAGTCTTCGTTCCTATGTTTGAATCAGCGGGGCTTCACATGCTTACTTCCTCTTTTAATGAGACTTCATGCATACACCTGTGGGGGCATTGTTGACTGGGGCTCTTTTCGAGCTTGCCTACGTACCTTCCTAGTGGCTTGGACAGGATCAAGTCATTCGTAGTTCGAAAGGGATCTAGAGATGCTAATCCATGAAGAAGGGATAAATGGAAAAGAGAATCTGCTCGAACTTAAAGATATGAACTGAGTGCCATTTGATGAGTAACTGAGAACAAGGGAGAGGGATATAGAAAGGATGAAGTAATGAAAGAGGAAGTCATTGCTAGTAGTAACGACTTGTTACGATCCATTGGTTCATATAGAATCCATGTCCTAGGTGTATCAAAAAACATTCTTTTCGCTAAGCGTATATAATAAAATAGAGTTAAAGAGTCCTCTCCGAACCGCAGGAGATAGTTGCCCATCATACGGCTCACCAACTTAACTTGCCTCTATGGGAGGCTCGCTCCGGGCAGGTTCGGATCACTTACAATACACAGCTCTACGAAGGAAGGGGTTGGGTTAGGAACGTTTTCAATATGATTTTTTTCCCGTATTTGTTCTATGAGAAATGCGAGTCTGTTTTGTCCACTTTCTCCATCCCCCTCTATCAAAATGAGAAAAAAGGAACGTAGTCTTTCTTATTCCTGTGTTCGATCTCTTCCATCTCTGCCTCGCTCCTTGTCACCTATGTTGAAGAAAGGTTTTGAACCCTGTAGAGAATGAAGAGGAGCCAAGGATCTTCCTCTCAACAGTGCTTCTTGAGGCTCCCCCCTGAAAAAGTAAGGCCTCTTTAGCCCGGGCGAAGATGGGGATAAGGGGAATAAGGATTGAAGCCCCTTAGCTCTGCCAGGCACTGGACAGGGGTTAGCTCTGTAAATGTGTAGAGCTAAGTGTAGTGTGGTGTAGTAGTAGGCACTTCTAGGCCCCTTCCCGGCTACTGGATCACTCCAGTGCTTTGGGTACTACGGACCCTCTGCCATCCATTGCAGCAGAGCCGTTTCATGAGCGGGGGGGCTAAGCGCAGTTCTTTGAATCAAACGTTGAATGAAATCGATTCTTTTTTTTTTTTTATATCAAAATCTAAATCGGATAGGATAGATGGATCTATCTTTCTATTCATATATATTACTAAAAAAAATAGATTTATATAGTTAAGTAGCGTAGCAAGAAGCCCCAAATCCTTGATTTGACCAGGAAAGACTGCACTGCTTTGGGCCCAGGAAGCGAAGGGAATGAGCTCGGCTGCTTCTCCTCCATACTTCTTTTTCTCCGTGCCCATTCCGCATGCGCTTCGCGCGACATTGGCGCTTTGTTCTCCTCTTATTCTTGATTGGACGATTCGGATGGACTTCGCCGTTCTTTCCCAACTAAAATAGAAAAGGTATTTTCAAATCGAGATGTCGATTCGTTTTCCGCCCCCAATGAGATGGGGAATTTGTAACCCCCTATTTCTACTTTTTGGCCCTTCATCTTTCTGAATCGAGGCCCGGCCCGGCTCGCGTCGTTCCAACAACCGGCGGGGAGCACCTCAGTATACGATCGCGCGCAGTAACTGGGAGTCCTATTACACCTAAGGCCAACTTCAATTTACCAAACCAAGGTTCATCTCGTGTAGTGATTGTGGACTCGTACAAGGATATTGAGTAGACGGTTGATGTATCAGACTCGACCTTATCCTTCGTAGCATGCATTCCCATCCGTGTCGCAACAGATTCGGTAAACTACGTGTCCGGTGCACGGAGAACTGCCTTCGGTCCCCCAAACTGACTTACTCGTGGCAACCTTCCGGCCGCCCAACGACCTATAACGCTAGTCACTACTCCCACTGGGGCTAGGAAGTAAGCCCCACAACCCAAAGCGGCGAAGAACAAATAGAATTTGCTACAAAAGCCGGCTAACGGGGGTATTCCTGCGTATGAGAACATAGTAATGGAGAAGGTAATAGCCGAAATAGGATTCGTTTTGGCTAGAGCGCCCAAATCCGCTATATATTTGACACGGGTTTGCCGTAATGCTAAAACTATGGCGAATGCATCTATCGTCATTAATGCATAAATAAAGATCCCAATTAGTAGTGATTGAATTCCTTCTATGGTTCCACATGAGAAACCAGTACGAATATAACCTACATGTCCAATTGAACTATGAGCTAGAGGTCTTTTTACTTTCGTTTGGGCCATGGCGGCTAGTGCTCCTAAGATCATAGAAGCAATGCTGCAGAAAAAGAAGATTTGTTGCAATGTAGCTCCATAGGAACCATAAATAGAAACACGTGAAATATTAGCAGAAATAGAAATTTTAGGCGCAATAGAAAGGAATGCTGTAACCGGGGTGGGTGAACCCTCATAGATATCAGGTGCCCACATATATAGAGTCAAAAGAGAGATGGAGTCCGAAGGGGAGGGGGGTTTTCTTCGGGGCTCGAGAGATGGAATAGATAGGGCCCCACAAGTTTTGAATTCGCCGCTGGGGAATTCACACGAAAGGGAACGAGGAATTTTCAACGAAAAAAGTGCTCTCTTAACCGAACGTGAAAGTAGTTTTCCATCAGACGGCTGTTCCCGTAACTCCACTCTCGACTTGGATTATATATCCAAAAAGGTCCGCTCTCGGCCATTCCACACGCTGCCTAACAGAGGCTTATCTGAAGTGGATTCTCTCTTTTCTAGTAGATGCCGAACCTGCTGCCCTATTGACTAAGAAGGGGGCGGGTGCAGCAGCTACATGGACCCCTTCCTTTCTGTTGTTGCCAGCGCTTTCCCGGGCCGAGCCGGAATTCTTTATTATAATTAGAAAGGGCAGGCAAAGCCCGAAGGCTGCTATCCCAATAAATAGGCCAGCAGGCGGAACGAGGAGAGGGTCCGGCAATCATACCACCGTAGTCGAAAAAGCGTGTTCCCTTCAGATAACACGCACCGTAGACCATCCTCGGCCTTCTTCGTTTTCGATGAAAAACAAATCCAATTTCGATCTCCGAAAGCCTTTTCCTTCCCCCTCCTTCGTCGAGCCTTTTCTTTAATGGTTGGGGGAAGCATTCCCTTATCTGAATTTGGCGGGCATTTTTTCCAGCCTTATTCAAATAGGGGGGTGGTTTTGGTTTGAACATAGGCTCAAACATGATTTGAAGGTCCTAGCTACGCCATGCGTTCAATACAAAATATGGAAAGCTGCAGGGATGACAAAAAGAGGGCGCTTTCCTGTGTTGTACTGAAAAAAGAAGGACCTAAGAGAAAACACTCTTCTCTTAGGTTTCTTCCTACCGCGCCCGCCGCCGCCCGGCCCGTGTTAAAGGGGAAGATTAGCAAAGTGAGAAAAGACAAAGGGGGGGAGAGCGGCATCTTCTTCTTTTCGCGAGAACTTCCAGATCAGAAAAGCATTCGGAACGGGCTCCGCGTTTATTTCGTTGGCAGAAAGGATCCAATCCATTCGGGGCTTCGGGGAACCCAAAAACAAAGTCTTTCGACTTGATTCATAGATAGAATCAATGATAGATAGACAAAAAAAAGATATCTCGTTCATCTATCTTTTTTCTAAACAAAAAGAGGAATAGAATAGACATCCCTTTAGATGTATATGTATCCTTTACTTTATCATCCATCTTCCGATTCTTTTTTATATCGTTATATCTGCTCTCTCTAACAAAAATGGAGAGAGAAAGAGCAGATGGATCCTATCCCCTATATCGAACATCAATTCCTATCTATTGATAGGAAGATCTTCGTCAAATACCCCCTTTTTTTTTTAGGAATTACTCATATCCAAGGCAGCCTACCACAAGCACCCCAACCCATACGACTAGTTGGGGGGGCTGTTCGCCTTTTAAATCAAACAAAGTAAGTAGTGGGGGCCTCATAGCTACTTTCATTCTAAAGGAAAGCGAAGAACCAACCTTTAGTCAATAGGAGCCCTACTTCCCTCTTTGAGACCTCATCACTTCAATTCAAGCGCAAACCAATTTCTTTCTTAGTCACCGGGCGGAGCGCACCTTTGGTACTTCAGTAGGGCGAGCTGTTTGATAGTGACTTCTTTTGTTTGGTAGGGCGACGAAAGGCTACTTCAATCTAGGAAAGAGCCGGAAACTTGAAAGGGTTGCCTTTGGAAGCCTTCGCCGGTAACAAAAGCGTCACGACATAATCGAGTGACGCTGACTTTTTCCAATCCATAAACCCGGAAACGATACAAAGGTCGTTCCCTTTCGTCAAGTAGGTAAAGTAGGCATATGAACCACTTTTGCTTTGCCTTAGACTGGAACAAAGCAAAGAAAGAGGCGGAATGGGGAAAGGGCAAGGGCGGTCTTGCTTGGCGCGAAGGCTGCTGGTTCTGGGGCAGGGTACTAAAGGTCCTCGGACTTCCAAGCGGTCTTTCTTTTGGGCAGCTATTCACCGTTGGATCTCGCCAATACAGCCCCCTATAGTTTTCGTTACCGAGATATCTTTTTTCATTGTTCCCAGAGATCTTTTGGGTAATCCGCTCCCATGCTGCAAACAGTCAAATCTGAACTAAACCTTATCGCTCTTCTTTCTTTCCTCGCGGGCAGGAAGCACACCAGCAGCGTGCGTTGCGTGATTATACTTTGTTTTTTGCACTTGACTGGGTGGACAGTTGACCGGAAGAGAACTTCGATTCGCCCGGCCAGCAGGCGGGCGGTGTGCTTATCTTGTGTGACAAGACTACAGAGCGAGTGGCGCTTCTAGGCGGGCAGCTGTGTGACAAGACTATAGAGAAAGCGGCGCTTTCGTGTAACATGCTATGGTCTCAATGCCCTTACGAGGTAGTGATGAGTTTCACGCGCTCTAAGCCCGGTCCGCGCGCGGTTAGGAAGATTGGCCGCAATCTGAGCGGTACCACCCACCCTACCCTACCACCTATAGGCGGCCGTCCGTCCTACAGCCGCCCGAAAAGGAACTGCAGTGATCTTGAATAGGAATCCTACAGCGATAAATAGAATCCCCAAAAAAATACCACTAGATCGAGCACCAGTGATTTCATATCCGGTTAAAATCTTGGCTAATTGATCGAAGTGGGTAGCTCCAGTAGACCCATAGATCATGGAACAAATAGGGTGGGTAGGCCCAACCACCACACTACACGTATAGACGCGAACCCCCCTCGTTACCGTACGTGCGACTCTCACCGCATACGGCTCGCACAAAGACTCCAAAATCCATCCCGAGCCTTTTTTTCCACCTCTCCAATCCTCGAAAAAACAAACTTGCGTTCCCCAGGCGCTATTAAAAAAAATGGGGGTCTTTCTTTCCTTTGCCTATCGTATGTATCGGCTTGGCTTCGTCCAGAACCAAGGAGGCATTCCGGCGGACGCGTGCGTGTAGGAAGGCCGACCACTAGATAAGCTAAAACTAAAACTAGAAGCCAAGCCGGAAGCGACTCGCTTCTATTCTCGTTGGGATTGGATATAGATGGGGAATCTAGAGATCGTAGTAGTTCGCTAACCTCTCTAACTAAGATACGATACAATTTCACTTCACGGTACGGCAAAAAAGAAAGAGCTTCGCTCGGTGGGCCTTCCTAGGCGGCTGACGAATGCCTCCTTTTTCTTCTCTGAAGTCTACAACAAAAAAAGTGGGAGAGGCAGGATTCGAACCTACGTAGAAAAACTTCAACAGATTTACAGTCTGTCGCTTTTGACCACTCGGCCACTCTCCCCTTCCCGGGCCGAGGCCCCCCTCTCTGTCTGGGTTCTAAGAAGGGGGCGGCGCCTTTTTTCAATCAAAAAGCTTATTGATTTGATTGAAGGAAACTTTTTCTATTTATTAGCTTAGCTAGCGTTCCGGGAGAATCTAGTCATTTAGTCAATTCATAACAATCTCTGTAAAGCAAGGGGCAAAGCTTCTACGACAGCTTCCCCCTCATGTCATGTAGTCGTCGGCCCTCCCCAGCCCCCTTTCGTCGCTTCTGGCGAAGCAGCGAGTTCATGAGAAAGTGAATGAACGAGCCATGTTCCTAAAGGGAGTGACCCTCTTTGTTTTCTTCCCTTCCCCTGTCTCTTCAAAGCCCATAGGTTGGGCGCTAGCGCTTTACTAATAGAATATCAAGCAAGTAAGGCTCTTCTGCTGAGCAAAGCTGCGAGCCTACCCTTCTCGAGCCTACTTAAATAGCTTACGCTTACTCAGCCTAGTCTACTAAAATAGGGCTACAGCAAGGCAAGCTTTCCCCCTTTGTTTGTTGTGGGTCGGGCCTCGCCGTAGGCACTGAATGAATGAAATGAGTGGAGATCGTCCTTCCCCCTTGAAAATTACCAAGAACTTCGTTGATACTAGTGGCGAAGAATAATTAGGCCATCCCCCCAAAAAACAACTCGGAACCTAAAGAGAAGAAAGTTCAGTCTACAAGAAGCTGGCAGAGCTTTAGCCATTGACTACATCCATCTATCCTACCAAAACAGTAAGCCTTTTCTTGTTCCTTCTTCGAATGACGCTAGTGGAGACAAATTCCTTCCGGCTAATGAAGATATTACTCCAGTCTTCCCATTCATTCCCAGCGGATCCTTCTTCTCCCTAAGAATTGAACGAACCAAGTTCACCTATACGAGAGTGAGGAATAAAAACCAAGAATCAACTTCCCACTTTTGATGTCCCACGATTCTGCTAGTTTAGAAACTAAAGAGAAAAACAGGGGTCGCTAGGTCAGGTCAGAAAAGCGAAAACTAAAAAATCTCCCCAAGTAGGATTTGAACCTACGACCAGTCAGTTAACAGCCGACCGCTCTACCACTGAGCTACTGAGGAAGAACTCCCTTAAGGAAGCCGACTCTCGTTCTTTGGACCAACTTATGACCGAACAAGAATGGGTTCGTCACTCTTTTTCACATACATCGGGAAAAAAGGTTACGATAGCAAGCCTCTTCCCGGCCGGAGAGCCCCTAGGACAAGGGGGCGGCGGTCAACCATCCACTCTTGAGATTCATATTGATCAATCGATCTCCGCGTCCTGCCAGTTCGCTAAGTAGACTCACTCTACCGAGGGGCAACAAAAGCTGGAACTCTTTCTGCCAAAAACAAGGGACCTACCTCTCATCCTAGGAGTTTGCAGGTATGATAGAGTCCTCTCTCTTTTTGTCTCTCTGAGTTTCTACTACTAAGTAGTACTTCTGCTATTCAATCATAGAATCGATTCCGATCAAGCTGAAACCTATATTATTAGTAAGCTAAGCTAGCGCCCTGCAATCTTTCTAAAGAAAGCGCCAACGAGCAAAAAAGGGCCTTACTATAGATAGGGCGTTAGCGCTTTAGTTTGATTGCAGCTAGGGGCCCCTTCTTTCTCAAAGTCAAGTTTCTCGCTTGTTAGTCAAGCTTTGAAACCCCTACCTTTATTTTTGTTATGGGATATTTGAAGAAGCGCAGGTTTGGAACCCTATACAAACAAGGTGCTGGTCTCGATCTCGCTTGGTGGTGCCCCTCTCGATGATTGTTGACTCAACATTGATTTCGTGCTTGAGTTGGGGCCCCTATCCATCGAGTCAAGTAATTCGCTATCGGAAATTTGTCCGCCGCCTCTCTCATGCCATGCTTCTTCTTTCTCCGAATCGGTTCCTAGTGTCAGTCAATCAAGATTCGCTATCAAGAGAGGGAAGAGCCTTGACTTTAGGTTAGGCCGGTCTCGTCATTCACGAAATTCCCCCGTCCATCGATCAATCACGCGAGTACGCATCTAGTCAGCACATAGCGAACGAAAAAAGCGTTCATCCTGGACACTTCGTGCCTCAATCAAAATGTCTATTAATTCATTCGGTCAAAGTCTGTTCACGCCCCTTTCTTTACTGAGAGGTGCACCGTGTTGATAGGAATCGGTAAAGACCTTCTTGTACACGTCCTCGAGGGCAGCCTTCATGGCAATCATCACTACTTTCTCCCGAGGGCATGGTATGGCTTTGTTCTTGGTCTTGTTTAATAGATGTCGAGTGCCGCTTTTCTCCGGCCGAGAATCCCCATCTGCTCTAAGTGGGCGAGCTAGAATCCTATCCTTATGTCAGGTTGGTTGGTCAAAAGACTTTCTCTTTACCCCTTGCATCTTCATCTTTTCGAAAGCCCAGACCCAAGCTTGTGTAGCCTATGCGAAGCAAGCCTACATAGGATCTTTATTAGTCCTATTTCAGGTGCAAAGCCTCTTCACTTCAATAAAGACCTCTTTTTCTCTTTCTTTTTTTCTCCCCCATTTCTCATTTTGTTGATTGAAAGAGGATAAGCGCTACCCATTGAGTAAATAAAGGGACAATTTGCTACAGTGATTCGGGCGGTTGGTGGCCCCTTCGAGAGTTGCGGGTCCTTGCCGCTGCATGAGTGGTAGCTCATGCTCAAAACTCCTCCGACACGAGTCCTAGTCGTTGCGGTCCCTTTCCCGGATTCGCTTGCGCGATTTGCACTTCTGATTGGTTTCATCCATCTCCGACCCTAATGAATTGAGTATGAAGGGGTCAGCCAGTCAATCAGTTCGGGTTCTCCGTCGGTTCCTGTTCGCCTGCCCACCTCATAGTCCATTAGTGGATAGGGTGGTAAACTTAGAGGGCGCCCGCCTCCTCTTCAGACGTGTCCTAGACAACCTGGCGGTTGTTCGGTCTCCGCTTTTTGTTTTGAGGCGGGAGTGCTTGGTCGCTGGGGTTTCCTTTTCCTCAACCAGGTTGTGTCAGCCCTGAAATTGGTCTAACATTTTGTTATGAGCTGGCTGAACAAAGATGGATTGAAGGGGCGTATTCTATTCTAAAAACAAAATTGGAAGCGTAACGTAAAAAACTCCTTCTCATGTTGCATTTCTTTGGTTTAGAAGTTCCAGTATGTTGTCTGTGGATTTCTAACAAAGGAAAGCCCCCTTATGCCATTTGATTAAATAAAGTTCCGTGCTGCTCGCCACTCCCCGAGGCCAAGGACGGGGTCGAACCGTCATTCCAGGATTTGCAGTCCGATACATTTCCATTATGTTACCTAGCCAAACCCGCCACCGCATACGTAGAAAAAGAAGGAGCGGAGAAGGAAGAACAATCGTTTAACTTTGGAACATAAGGTGGAGGACGGAGCGCTCTATATGACCGGCGGCGGGTTACCATAGAAGAGAGGACAACCTCTTTCTCCCTTGCCTTAGTCAATCCATTTTCCTTTTCTGATTGAAAGTAGCAAGCCACTCCACTACTGGTATATAGGCCAGATAGAAGGTTGCTCATCCAGCCCGGCGGATCCATTGTTTATGCGGCAGTGCGATGCAGCTGAAAAAGCCTTTTTTTAATTTATATTAGTAATATTAGTGGTTGCGCAAAACTCCAAAACTAGGGTTTCAAAATAAAAAGCTTACCTTAATATAAGTTTTTTTTTATAAAAAAAAAGGGCACCCCTACTCCCTAAACTACAAGCTAGCGCGAAAGGGCTAAAAGCCGTTGTTGCTTGCTGCTTGCAAGCTCGAAAATCTCTCTTTCGCCTCTCCTCCCTGTCTCCATTCTGATTGATTCGCGTCTTCCTTCGCGCAAGCGCTTGGTTCGCCCCTTGTTGTCTTGCATTTCGTGATCCTCCGCTTCAGTCTACGTTTTTCGGATAGCCAGGATCCGACGTTGATTTCCTATTTAAATGTCAGCTCCTGGCTTGTCTAGCCTATGCGAAGCAAGCCGGAACTGGTTTTGGGCGGCCCGTCTGCTTAGTCTGGTTAGTTCAGCTATCACTGCTGGAAGCCCCCGCGGCTGCGTACTCCCCGTCCGCGTATCTCACACTCCCAAAGCATCTTTTTTTTTTTTTTTTTTCTATCCATAGGTTGGCTTTGTGCAGATAGATGTTTCCCGGGGGGGATTGGTGCTCCTTGACTTGAGGTATTCCCTTCCGGTGGGTTGTTCTCTTCTCTGTCTTTTTCATCCAGTGCCCGCACTGCGTCAGAAAATCTTCGTCTTCGATCTCTCTTCGCAACGCAATAAAGAAGTCTAACAGTTTCTTTCGGCATCTATCTGTCTTTTAAGTCATTGATCTAATATCTATAAGCAGGGGGGTCCGCGTTCACTATAAAGCCTACGCCCGTCCATTCCTTTTAAGCTTGATCCCGCCCTTAGACTCCTTACGCTCTTCGACTGAACTCGTTGGCTCCGCGCTCTATTCGAGCGGAACCCGGTTCGAGAACCTTCTCTCATAGATTTCCTTCACCAAGTCATCGCCAGCAATCAGCTCTTATCTCTTGGTGTCAAAGGGCGAGTTCCTTTCTTGTCTTGCCCAAAAACTTTCTTTATTCTCATTGGAGAAAAACTCTATCGCGGCAAGGTTTTAGACTAAGGGCAAGCGAGATAAAAAAAGCAGCCGGCCCTTAGTCCGTCTAGCGCCTTTCGATTGGGGTCCGCCCCGAGAGGGTTAGACCGCTTGGGTTATATTTTCTAGTCTCGAAGGCAGTCAACGTGTCAGCCATTCTTCTCCCATTAGATTTGTAAATCCTTTGCTCTTTTTCTTTCTCTCTTCCAGTTCTCTCCCTATACTTTATTTGACAGGGGCGGAGAATACCATTCTATCAATAACAAGAATAAAGTAGCAATTCAGTTTCAAATGGTTTAAGCTTGGAAGCAACCTGCTATCTATCGATAGGCGAGAACAGACTGCTATAGGCTGCTTCGCCTATCTATCTATTATGGCCGGCTTGGAGACATCAGAGGAAGACCATCATCTCTATCCGGGTACGATCATAGCTTCATTCATTCGTTGAACCCTGGGGATAACCATTAGCATTGAGATCAATCACCACACCACCTCTATCATACATACGACATTACATGATGCGAGAGCGCATGGTCAACACACACCTAAAGCGCCTTCGTTCCGCTTGCAGCCAATACAAACAAAACCTAACTTGCACGAGATTCAACAACCGAAACTACTGGTAGTCCCGAGGGGACGGCATCCTCCTATAATAGTTAGCAGTACTGAACAAGCGAGTCATCGGTCCGAAGAAAGAAAAAAAAGGACCGCCTTTGAAAATAAAAAAGAACTCGCTAGGCCTTCGGAACAAAGGTGATTCTGTTCATGCTTCAGACGATCTGGCTAATTATATATACTTTTTTTTTATACTATTCTTTTTTTCTATTAGAAAGGCGAACCTATAGGCCTGTTTTAGCGCGTTTTCAAAAGTAAACCTAACCGGTTACCTTTTAAAACGCTACTAAGGACCGGGTGAAAAATGAAAAACGTCCGCTAACGCCCACAGGATAAGATCTTTTTTAGATTAGCAACGAATGTCTTCTATCTATGAAGAAAGATTTCTCCCCGGGTTCAGACCCTGAATGCCATACTTTACTGAAGGCGATTCCAGGGTAAGACTACTGTTTAGCGATCGAGCTACCATTGAAAGCGGATATGCCGAATTAGAGACATTAGCATTCTTTCCGTAGAGAAGAATAACATAAAGAAAAACTAAGCCCTAGTCTGAATCATCTCAGATGCAAGGGGCGAAGCGCTAGACAGGCAAGCAAACAAAACAAGGGAATGGGTCGTGACGTGAGTGGGCACTTCCTTTGTCTTTGTTTTCTATTTCTATTGCCGTAGTGATGAAGCAAAGGAGGAAGCAGCAAATGGAGCAAAGGAACGTAAAGATTCAATCCTTTTTGAGGCAGGCAAAGTCCTAATCAAAGCAGGCGAAGGCGCTGTTCTTGCTTTGGTTGACTCAGCTGTGATTTGATTGCTAACGTCTTTAAAGGGAGTGTCCCGAGCGGATCCCTATTGGTGGACTCAGCTTGGCCATTCATTTACTGAGCTATTTTTATAAATTTGAATAGTTTCTCCGTGAAAGTTCAACGATCAAAAGATGCCTTCTCGAGCTAAAAGCTCTTTTATTCTATTTATTTTTCCACTATATTCGAATGAAATTCAAAGCCTACTCTTGCATCTTCCATTCGTCCATCTGCTGCTTCCTTATCTTTCTAGTTGCTCCGTTCCAGAGCAGTCCTGACTATGATGTAGTATAGGGAATGATAAAAACTGAAAGAAAAGAAAGTGCCATAGTGAGAATGAGAACCGCTATGTAGCCATGGTCACTCATGTCAAAGTACTAGGCATAGCACTATACGGATTGCTGACACTTGTTACTTGACCAAATCACAACAAAGAATAAAGACTAGGAGTCACATGGGATTTTTCTAACTAAAGACAAGCTAACGAGAGGGAAAGGCAGTTTTTGATTATCCAGTTCTATATCGAAAACGAGCAATTGATCTTGACCAATTCCCGATGCATGGGGCGAAATGCTGGTTGAAAGGGATCAGTCTCATCTCGGATCAGTTTTGCGTATACAATCGAAAATAAAAGGGAGTCTAGTCTACTGGAAAAATAAGTAAATTGTAGACTTTCTAAATTAAATCGGAATAATAACAAGCAACCGAACCCGCATAAGCAGCACAAGCAAGAGGAAGAGGTATAGGAGTTCGTGAGTTGGCTTGTTAGAAACCTGCGAGCGTAGCTAAAACTGGAATGCGAAGCGAGCCAAGCAATCAAATACGCGATCCAGCTTCAAAGCCCCAACAACTTGTTAGGAGTAGGGGAAAGTGCTCGGTGATGCGCGGATATCAAAAAGAAAACGTCCGCTACACTTGAGTCGGTTAGCAAGTGGATTGCATGTCCATTTGAGAGGTGGGAAGGAAAGAGCTTCGGCAGTTCCATCAACAGTTAAATATAGGAAGCAAGATCCACAGAAGGTGGGGAAGGAGTTTTGGTCATCTGGTCAGTGGTAGCGCGGGATTCTACTGCTTATTATTAGAGAAAGAAAGAGATGTTGTTTTTTTTTTGAAAGAAAAAAAGAATTAGCGGAATTAATCTCTCCTATAATAGAAGAAAAGGCTAAAGCTATTCAGTTTAGAGGCCAACTACCCAGTGCTGTGCTATGGAATTCGTGGAGATTTTGATAGAAAAAAGTGGTTGCGCGAAGGCAAAGAAAGCAAATCTTCCTTCCGCAACACGGGATGACTTTCCTCCACTAAAGATCTTTCTTAGTCGAGCCTGCAACTCCGCCCGACTCGACGGGGCTGGAGCGATGAGTGTCCGAAATACGATTTTGGATATCCTAAAAAAATTGTGACTTTCTTTTTATTTATATTTTTTTGGTTTTGCTTAAAACGCGCCCCGCCCGGCGACATGTGAGTATGACACCAAGAATTGACAAGCGGGAAAGGGATTCGAGTTTTCCGATAAGGTTCGAAAGATGGAGCCACGACTGAAGCTCCAGTGTCTTAAACCGAAAGTAGGACGCACATTGAGGTGGAAAGCCTGCCATCTTCCTTTAAGGACATAAGACTGAGCACCCTAGGGACCTTCTTTGGCTTTGTAAAATTCAAACCATCCATAAAATCCTATCATTCTTATGGCTCTATCAAATTCCCACTCGAGAAATCCTCAAGTCCAGGAAAAGATTCTCATCGTCTGACTGCCCTTCGATCTCGGTTTGGTTCCAGTTGAAGGAAATGATTCAATACCTTCTGTAGTCAGGTAAGTAATTCATTTTGCTTAGCAAGCTAGTTTTTTGAATTGGAAAGTCTAATTAGTTCCTTCAGTGAGGGCTGAAAGGCAAGTAGGGAGTTATCTTATATAAGCTAGCAAAAAAGCCATCAGATCAGTCAAGGATTTGATTGATCAATGCATGAAGGAAGATTGAAAAGGAGAAGGGCCCCCCAACCCCAAGGCCAGCTGATTTATGGACTCCAGTCTTTCTTTATGTATCCCCCTATCCAGAGTCTAAGTCACTGGATAAAGCAAATCTTAAAGCAAGCCAGTTCAGTTATACCAGGCAGGGGAAGAGACAGTCAGTTCCAGGAGTAATAGAATCAGGGGGAGAGGTTTTACACTCCTTTTGAAAGTCGTGCATAACCTCCACTTGAGTTGCCGCCCCCTACTTGCTCATTCGCTCATGGCCCGCTTTTGGTCTTTATGCACTAGGGTGCGCTCAAATACGTCATGGTGTGTTTGTTTTCTGTGTAGTCACCGGAGCCATAATCCAATCAGACCTCCCAGGATCCAGGCTAACTGTCAATCAAGGTAAACAACCCTCGAGAGGACACGATGTCAAAACACCAATTTCCGCTTTCATATGAAAATTACGGAAGTTTCGACAACCGGTCCATAGAAGAGCGCCTGGACTTGCACATAACATAAGGCTTTCAAGCAACGTGTGTCGAGCCGCATCTTATGGTCTTTGTTCCTTTAGGATGATCCTATATCATTTCCTTTATTTCTAGTTGCCGTGCGTGTAGGAGTTTGTTATCAAGGCAGGCAATAAGAGTGTGCTTTTACGCTCTTTCTACGACCCTTTATCCAAATCCAAGTTTCACCCCATCGACAGCATTGTTGGTGTCAAGACCAGTAGCAGCGTCAGTTAAGGCTCTCGTTCCTAAAGATCTCTATTCGGAGTTGGATAGTCCCTTTTCCTTTTTGAGGGACTGAAACCGGTTTCCCCTCCTTTTCCTATTAGTGTGAGTTAAAGGGGCTATTAATAATAGAATAAGTAATGGAATCCCCTTTTTAAAAAAGCCTATGTGGTAGGTTCGAATCCCATAGGAGCGCACATTCATTACCAATTAGCTGCTTTGCTTTTCCTTCAAGGAAGGGCATGATTCAATCGACTATGATATTCAAAGGCTAGCTTCTTTTACTTTTGCCTAACAAGCGTGCTACTGGCTCTATCAAAGCTCGATTCCTGTCCTATATGGGTCCCTGGTCATATCAAACCAGTGATTGAAAACCAGGTCCCTATATTGAAGAACCTTAAATGAATTGCCTCTCCTCTACCACTGCAGCTTCACCCTTGCACTAGCGATCTGGTTCTTTGGACATACTTTTTGTCACTTTATTGGTGGGGCACTAGAGTTCTTCCATGGCTCGTAGACCCAAGGATCGGGTTCCTCCTTCACTTCAAGGCAGGTTTGGTCGAAGATGAAAGAGCAGAAGCAGAAGCTTGGAGAGAAATATGAAAGTTCTTTCTTTCACCTGGCTTGAGGAAATGACCTGACTTCCGGATCTCCTAAAACTGTATTCCTTTATTTTTCGGGCATTCTAACTTCAGCTGCCTTGATTCGCTTCCTTCAAGTCTTGTTCGGGTGCTGGTTCAACTCAACTGACTATCGGACATGTACGGGCTATTGAACAGGGAAGAGGTTGACTTTCTGGCTATCTTTTCTATCGCACTTCTCCTGCTTATTGCCCTTCCACTGGCTTCCTAATAGCACTAGCTTAACAGGTCCACACGTAGGCTCCCCCATTTAAGTGCAAGCCATAAGCCCTACCTCAATTTCATCTCACCTCTCAAAGTCTTTTTATAGCTTCAACTTAATGATTTCGACCCTTTTTTTTCTCTCGCTACATTGAATATCCGCTCGTACCATACGTTCTTTCAATTCTAACGCAATTCCATCGCCCAAAGTAAAGGAGCTTTACACTTTCTTTGGGGACTTGCTTTCGAGCTACGAGCGGCTGATAATCTACTTCACAGGTCCCCCGGACTGGTGCTTTGCTCCCGCTATCCAGAGAAGAAAGCTTTCAGTCTAGCCAACTTTGTTTCGGACTGGGCACATCTTATCTTAAAGTAAGCTATGGGAAGATTCAGTAAGGAGTTCAAGTGACCCGCATCCCCGGACTAATGTCTTTCATGAATGGCATACCTCCTTTCCTAACTCATAAGCGCTTATCACTCTCGAAGTTCTCAACTCATTCAAGCACTACTGGGCTATCCTTCCGGGTGGAACTGATCCTTTCTCATCGCTACTAATAAGATAGAACTTAGGTAAGACCTTACTATTTTTCAGGATAGCTTGAGCATGATCCTTCCTTTCTTCCTCGGCCCAGGCCCAATCTTGGCATTCGCTCAGCACTCCGCCCCAAAACCATGCTTGGTCATACCCACTATTCTACTATCCTAGCCTGTCTCTCGCCCAACTTCCCATGGCTGATATTTTCATTCTCTAAGCTACTGACTACTCGCCTTTCGATAGGCAGAAACTGAGCGAAGGAGGGCTTGAAAGGTCATTCTCGTCTGTCCTAGCAGCTTATCCAGTTCAAAAATTCTTGGAAAAATTCCTTCCTCTAAGCTTAAGCTTGGTCTATCACTTCCGGTCATGCCCCCTTCTCAGGAAGATCTTAGCTTCTATTGACTACTTAGCAGTCTGGCTGGGAACACACTCTATCTAGAAATTTTTTTTTCAAGCACGGCATAGGTCGAGTCCATATATACTCCTATTCCAGCTACGGAACTCTTCTGTACTTAAAAGAAAAGTAGAGTCTGCGAGCTGGTAAAAGAAGATTCCTAGGGAAAGAAGGTGTTCAAAATGATAGGGAGTTCTGAATTAGAAGATAAGGAGATCAGCTAAGAAGACTTTAAGAAAAAGGATAGCTTCCGGGATGAAAAAGGAAAAGAATTTATGCCCAGATAGATTAGGATGTGACATCGCTGAGAAAGAATGATTTCCATTTTTAGGTATCTTAGCAGATCTAAGTAGAGGAGATGAGCGAGTCAAGATATGGAGGTAATCCCAGCTTTTACATTGAGCCTACTTTCGGTCTTCCAGTAGGAATAGCTTGGGATCGGCCTATAAGAGTAAGTAAGAGTGGAATACTTGGAGCGAGTAGTCCGAAAAAGGTTGGAAGATCTGGCCAAAGAAGGTGAGAGCCCTGTAGCCATCTTCGATCCTTCCCAGTCAAAGACGGCGTGTTCGAATTGCGGGACTGACAAGGACAGTGATTGAATAGCTTGACCGAAGGGAAGTTTAAAACATTTTGGAAAGATCTGCCGATTCAGTCCTTTCCAGTCCATAATTTTGAAAGGAGTCGTCCCAATGCAGGTTAACCCGGATTCATTCAAGAGAAAAGAAAGAATCAAAAAATGTCATCCTGGTGGAGGGGAATTCTTGCAGCCAATAAGTCTTGTAGAGGCAGCACGGGTCCACCCATTTCATCTTACAGGAGATCAGATGGGAGAGGCTCAGGTGCAGTTATAAGATGATTGTATTCAGAAAGGCAAAGGCCTATCGCTTAGTCCCTTGGTGATTGGGTACTAGATAAATTTCTTCATAAGAGAGAGAATCAGAAACTGGGTTGGAATGCCAACTCCTACTAGGAGAGTGGGAAGCTTATGTCTATCACCAGCGCCTTTGGAGGAGCATAGAATAGAAAGTTAGAACTATATCATTGCTTCCTTTTATAGGATAACTAGATTACATGACATCCAATCAGTCGGCGACTTCCTCATAGTTTGAAAAGCTAGCCAGATTGAATCCTCCATCAATGGAAAAATGTTAGACCCCCATTCGATCCATAAGTGAACCTCCGTCGAAGCTCCTTTTTTTTAAAGCTGAAAGTGGAAGCGAAAGAAGCCCACTTGCCCCTCTTCCTTCCGCTTTGCCACCTTGATCTAGCCCTCTCGCTTGACTGACACATGGAACTAGAAGCTTCAAGTGCAACATCCATCTCAGTCAAACATCTCTCTGTCAGCTGCCTGTGATACGAGAAAGAAAGCTTCATCGAGTAGTCTGTGTGGGACATTCTTCGCTAGGTCTGGTATGGCTCGTTCTCTTCATCTCTTAACATTACACCAAAAAATCCCCAACCTGCTAGAGATTCAATCCGCCCAACTTCCTCCCCTACGTCATTTTTTCAGCAAAACCAGTCTAAATCCTAATCCTAGCCTCATTCTCTATCTCTGACTTACTCACCAAAGCATAGCATCATCAATAGGCTCGTTTATGTACAAAGAATGGGGCAGTCAGACCGGTGACATGGAAAGAGATGGTTCTATGTCAGCAGGAGCGCCAGCGCTTATGACATTATCGATCGCCTACTCATTCGTGCGTGCAGGCAGGTATGCTATTTGATCGCCCTATCTCATCATCCCGGATTATTGGATTTTTGGAGCACTACCAGCAGCATACCTTCCATATCAAGATCCTGATCCAGATCCGTATACGAGGCTATAAGCACCAGAGCAAGCACCAATAGCAGTGGATCGAAAAGTATATCCAGTAGTAAATCCAGATGGATCTTATGTTAGGTTCTTATTAGTAGCAGCCGGCTACCTTTTCTTCTTTTACTTCACTCTGCAATCTCTTCTTTCAATCCAGCAGTGGAGACAGAGACGGATGCATTTGACCGAGTGAAATACTCCTTTTTTACGTTGCAAGACCAGAAGGTAGTATTCTCCCAATCCAAAGCGAAGCTCAGCCCCGGCGCTAAAGAAGTAACTACTTATTCCTCATAAATCTATATCCGTAGCCCTTTCCCTGCTTGAGACGGAAAGTTGGCAAGAGATAAGACGGATGCCATACTATACATTGATCTTAATAATATCCCTCCCTCCGTTGTTTAGCCATCTATGTCACCACACCGGAAGAGGGGCCTATTGGACGCCATGCTGGTCTTATTCTATCATCATTGGACCTAGTGGACATGCTTTTCCAAGAGAGATTTGCGCTTGTCTTGTATATCCTTGTTGCCTATCTCCGTAACCAAGAATAGGGTTTTTTTGATCTACTCCTTTCCCTTGCTTTTTCTCAAAAATCCAATCCTTGCATCCCAGGAAGTTATCTGACCAAAGCTTTAGAGAGACACAAAGTCATTGGGATTATAAGCTTCTTTTGCCAATCAATCTCTTCTGACTTTATCAAATGAAGGTCGTCTTCGGATTTGACTTGCTGGTTCCCTTCCTCAGTCTTTGACTGGGGCTAAGAAGTTGGAGGAAGGAAAGCCACTTAGGGCTATAAAAAGTTTTACAAAAAAACAATGATGAGGTTCTTCGATTTGTTGCTTGATAGGCTCAGACGGGTCTAGCTTGTAACGTTACTTCCATAGAGCCGGGGGATCGAAGAGCGGTTTTCGCTTCGCGGCCTCTTGAAAACAGGCCTTGATGACAGAAAGACCAATTTCCCTCCTATTGGGAAGGATTTCTTACCTCTCTTCCGGAGTGGGGCGCTCAATCTTTTTTTGAATAAGAGGAGGTTCGGTTGTACTTCCCTCCCTAGTGGAGGCATTCTCTTTCTGTTTCAGAAAGAACTCCGAGTGAAGAAAAAAGGACTAAGCCGAGGGTCCGAAGGAGTTCAATGCTCTCTTGTTCAACTGGGTCTAATGGAAGACCGCTAATAAGGATATTTCCGGATTCTATTAATAAGGAGATTGTTGCTTCATCAATCATCCTAGGGTAGAGCTATTCAAAGCAAGGCAGGCTATAGACTGTGAGTAGACTGCATTTGTCGGCCTTACAACTGCTACTGCCCTTTTGAAGTTTCATTTCTTTCTCGATATCTGATTGGAATCTCAAGGATTGGATTCGGTCCTAAATCTCCCTTCAAGAGAATGATTGAACTTCAACTTTCTTCCTCAGAACCCGATGCTAGGCCAAGTGCCTCAGCCTGCAGTTCCCGAAGACTTGGACAATCTAATTGAACAAATGTATGGCCCTCGATTGCACAGAATCAATAGGCCTAAGATAGCAGTCTGGCTACGAACTCTATTTCACGTAGGTAGAAGGGCATGAAAAGGGCACTTCTTACGGCATCCTGCTAAAGAGCGGTAATCCAACGATTAAGCCATTTCTGAGAGTAGAAAACAACCTATTTTCTTTGACGGTGGCATAGTCTTCACCCTTCCGAGCGCAGGAAGCCTTTTTCTTAATCCAATCCAAGACATGACATATCGGTATCGGTAAAAGAAAAGTCTATTTCGCGTGAGACAGACCTATATCTGGGGGACAGAAGTGGCCTTGCCTCCGCATTGGAAAGCCCCTCTTGAAAGCTCTCGATCACTGGCGAGAAAAGAAAAGGGAATTCAATCGCTTGCTGAGCAGCTTGTGACTTTATAAGCTATAGCCGATGACCCTAGCTTCCATCACATCAACCATAAGAAGAAGAGTTTCGGAATCTGACGCTTACCTATTTGATAGCCTTAGCTGGCCCGTGCCCTCGAGAAGATCTTGTCCAGCTTCTTTCGTAGTAGATCGAGCCGTTTAAGTAGTTTTAAAGACTGAAGTCTATTCCGGTTTGGAAGGAATTCAATTCAAAAGGGCTACCTTAGCGCGACGGAACCGCGCCTTCTTTTCTTTCATTTCATGACCTCAAAACCTGCTTCTCCCATTTACTCTTGGTCGAGCGTATGAGCCTGAACCCCAAGACCGAAATCCCTTTGTTAATCGCTTTGCTTAAGTTGTCTTGAGATCAGGAAAAAGAAGTCATCAATAGGCGCCTTTTCATGGTGCTCCACTAGAGTGGTAGCCAAACCAATGGCTGAATCTTCTTCTTCTTAAAAGTCAAGGTAGTCGAAGACTTCTGGGTCTTTGAAAGGAGGTCACTTCAAGGGCACATGACCCAAGGGAAAAAGAAAGTGTACAAGTGCAGTTATTCTATTAAGAGAATTCCCTTTCAGTGGTTAGAAGGTCGGATATAAGCTGAGGTATAGCCATTTAATTTAGGTCTGGGGGGATGACTTATCACGTAGGAAGTTCTAATAAAGCAGGCCATCTCTATCTCTCTCGAAAGCTTAAATAAAGTACTTGAGGGAACTGGAATAGAAAGTTCTTCCTTATAGCGATGAGCCTTAACGCCCATACCTGATCCAAGGGGGCCCAACCCAAAGTAACTTCCTCAGTCTGGACTGGCTCGCTAGCAAGATGAAGATGCTCGCACTAGCTCCAAGAGCTCAAGCAACTCTATCAGTGGACGGTGCCCTACATCTCCCTGTCCTACTTATCCCGCTTCTCCTATTAGCAATAAAGTAGGTCTACGAAAGCAAGCGTAAGAGCGGATCTATCCTCAACGCAAGGGGAATTGCTTCCTTTTGAATCGGAATGAAATGAAGAAGGTTAATCTGGCGATCTCTCTATGGAACCTGTCTCACTTCGACTTAGGAAAAGAGGCCAGGTTCGGTACATGCCCTCCAAGTCTATTCGCTTGAAAGCCTTAGGAGCCTCAAAAGCCTTGACGAAAGCCTATTTGACGAAAGAAGGCTTGTGGCTGAAGGTTCATGGGACCTTACATTGCTGAAACTGGACGGACGACTGGACCTTAACCTTTGAAGACGAGGATTTCCCCCAGAAGAGAGAGCCTCAAAAGAAAGTAAGCGCCTAGTTCTTCTTGGTAAGAAGTTGTGGTGATGAAGGACTCATATTCAATAGGAGAGACTGAGACCTCCTTCTCATCAACTGAGACCAGCTTATGAGCTTTGCTTTTTAAAATTCCAGATATAAGTCAAATCTAGCTTTATGTTTTGAGGATCATCCGCCAAAGATTTGAAAATGAGAAAAGTAGGCAAAAAAGACTCTCTTTCGTCATTTTTTCCCGCGGGATTTAAACAATCAACAATGATCGATTAGACCGGCCCACTTTCTTTGATCCACTAGAAAGGAAGACGACTGAGCGCTTTACTAATAGAATATCAAGTAAAGGAGCCAGAAAAAGAAAGGTAATAGGCTGCTACTCTAGGCTCGCTTCGCTTCTTCAAGCTCCGCCCCTTATTGAAGACTAAAGCGCTAACGAGAAAGAAAACTCCAAGCTAATGCGCAACGGCTTTCGCGCAGCTCAATCCGTTGCTTCTTGCCTTATTTTTTTAGTAAAGCAACCTTTTGCGCTAGGCGCTCACGTTTTTCTTTTGTCTGGGTGGAAGCTGGCGGCAAGGCTTGCTTAACCGCATACACGGAATTGGGATCTCTCTCGCATGCAATTATTTCTATCGGGAAAGCCTCGCTTATTCAAAGGGCCGATTATTTTTTTTAACTCTTTTTTCTCATAAGTAAGTAAGCGTTGATAGGAGCGGCGGGATGATGATGAGTATATAAATCAATAAAGATTAAAAAAGAGGAAATGGCAAGAGAAATTTTATATTGATAGAGGAAAAAACCATGTGGAAAACAGGGCAGGGATTTTCTACAATGACACCGTAGACCAATTGAAAGGGATGTAGCGCAGCTTGGTAGCGCCCTTGTTTTGGATACAAACAAAATGTCACGGGCTCCAATCCTGTCATCCCTACCTATAGCTTCTCCTCTGGGCAGTAACGAGGAATCCATTAAGATCGATTCAAATTGGACATACAAAATCTTTAATTTAATGATACTATATGCATATTGGGGAAGAATCCTTTTTTCTTTACAGTCGTATCTACTGTGATAAGAAAACGCTCTTAGTTCAGTTTGGTAGAACGTGGGTCTCCAAAACCCGATGTCGTAGGTTCAAATCCTACAGAGCGTGATTCCAAATCAACAGACCCCATTCCATTGCCATTGTCTTTTTTCTCTTCATACATCGACCATACAGGAGAAGGGATGCCTTGACTTTCATAGGGGGACGCGTGAAAGAAGAGGGCTTTGTCTTGTAGCGCAATATCGAGAATTAGGTAAAAATCTCACCTCAGCGGGGATCGCTATGCCACTTCAATGTCCTTGTTTAATAAGTTCCTCAAAGCCCAAGTGGGGAGTACTGCCCAAAAGCTTGCATCAGAAGATATGCTCTCTAAGGACATCCGCTACCTAGTCTACTTCAACCACTGCCCTTAGTCTCCCTGCCTCTGACCTCACTATATCGATATCCGAACTACCGATCTTAGGAACTCTCTTTTACTTGTTCAGCTCGCTCTGATTGAAATGGAGGAGATCGCCCCAACCCACTGGGAAAAAACTAGTCTAGTAGGCTACGACATCACTCATCTGCGCTGACACATGCCTTTACCGAACGCGGGTTTTTTCCTCAGTCCCATCCAAAGTAGGGAAGTGGTCAAGACCATAAGGGCTATACTCATCCAGGTTGATGTGATGAAATTGACTTCCGAAAAAGAGAGATAGATTCAGAAAAATTCACTTAGACCCATTCTTGGGGATCCATCCTCCACGCATTCACCCACGGCCCTCCCTTGGTATAATCTTTCCAAACTGACTAAGAAGGCTGGCTTCTCTACCAATCCCCGGTCTCTTCGCAACACCTGTTTATCAAAAAACGCCTGGCAAGACAACCGCTTTTCAAGCCCTATCCCGATCTTACTGGATGGACTCCTCGCTTCACTGCTTCCTTAGGCGACCCATTGGACTCGAAAGGAGGTATGCTCTTGTCTGGCAGCTACGGGAAGAAAAAGGGGATTTAGCCGGCTATAGCTACTCGAGCAAGACTACTTTTCACACCTTTATAAAGGCAAAGGCTAATGCTGACAGCGACTAATGCCAGCCTTGCTTTTCCCAACTAGACTTCACAACGTGAGCGCTCTTTACGTGATAGGGGCTACTTTGTTCTTTAAAAATAGAAAGATCTTTTTGGCAGGATCAGGATCTTTCGGGTTGGATCTCGTTCGTTATAGAATGTTAAGTAACGTTGGGAAGTTCATATACATTTTTTTTATATGTATTCTCATTTACTCTCTATCTACTTTTAAGTAAATAAGATGCTCCTCTCATCTCGTATATGGTTTCAATATGCTCCTTTTTAAGCCCGAAAAGCAGGCAGCCCAAGATGGTATCCGTTTCTTGTTATCCGAGATAGAGATAGAAAGCTATGATATTCATTCCCCCTCTTTTTTGACTGACCCACCGCTCGCCCTTTGAGATCCATTTTAGACTGCCTTTACCTTACATTATACGAAGAAAGAACACTTGTAGGCATATAAAGCATATGCTCGCACCTTAAGCAGACCTGAGCAAGAAGGCCGCTCAAGCGTCTTTTCCAAGGAATTTACCCCACCCCAACCAGGGGGAATGGGAAGAACTTCATTTCAAGTGAGACTAGTAGAAAGGTGCACGCAAAGGGATTTTTAAGCAGGCTGATGAATGAATGTGAATAGCACCCTGAAAAAAGGATTATGATCGTTAATCGTTAGAATGCCACATTAAGATTAAGATCATAATCGATCTGCAGTCAACAACTAACCCGAATCCCCCTCCGTGGGAAGAAAAATGAGAGTTTAGGATAGTTTTTATATCACGAAAAGCCCAGCGCTCGCGCTTCTTTAGTTTAGAGTAATCAGAATTCTAAAGGATATCTACAACTTTATGGCATTACACTCTCTTCCTCTTTAGAGGGGTTACAGGGCTATGCTCCTTCCAAGAGGGAAAGTGGGGCGATTCTTCTTCCTGTACAGTTTCGTGTTCACATCCAGTCTTCTCTGTCTACTAGTGCAGCTTCCAGCTCTATGCTATGTATGGTAGTCGTTTGACTCGGGAATCCCTTCGCCCAGCTAGCTCGTCCGTGCCTGGCAGTTTAAGCCTTGGTCCAGTCCAGCAGCCTCTTTTCGATCCAAGAGTCGCATGATAAGAAAGCTTCCGGTTAGCTTCAGTTAGTGTTAGTTAAATATACCGGGAACCTCGTAACTATGCCAAGCCCGATCTTGGTTCCAATGCTGCAGAGACAGGTTCTGGGTCAAAACTAGGTCTTGGTCCTGGTGCTGCGGAGACAGGTGTTGCTGATCGAACTAATCGACTTTTCTTTCGAGGAGATCAAAATCTCTTAATTGGATCTTTCTGCGAAACGAATTTACATATTTCGAGGGGGCGGGGCTTCCCAATTTCCCGTTTAGAGGTCTTTTCTCTTTGGGTCACGATAGCGTAATCCAATTTTTTGCAAAGGATTCTTGTTTTGATAATACTCATCCATACTGATTTGTAGTGGCTTTTGCTTAATTCGTTCGGTAGGTCTTTGAAAGAGTTCAACATCGTTGAATAGAAACATCTTTCTTTTCTTATTACAGCACAAACAACTAATTGAGTAAGAGAGGAAGAGGTTTCGCAGCTAAGAGAAAGATAAGGCCAAGGAAATTGATGTGGCGCCTTTCTTTGAGATTTTCTTATAAAAAGTATAAGAAGTTCCTTTACTCTTTCATTTGGTGGTCTCGTATAGTTGATCACGGCTGCATTTAGGAGTGATCTTCCCCTCTTTCTTAATTCTTAACTTAAAGGAGGTTTTCGATCTACTTGTTTTTACTTTTCACTTTGTCGAGATTGGCTTGGTGTTCAATGTACTCGGTACAAAAGAAAAAATCATGCCCGTATACCAAGTCGGTATCCGGGGTTTTTCGCGAAAAGGTCCCATCCTTCAATATCATGATTGGGTCGACCAGGCCAGATCATGAGTGAATAGAAAATCGAAAACGTACATAGCTGTTCCAGCCGAAATACTTGGAATAATTCTACCACTTCTACTAGGAGTAGCCTTTTTAGTGCTAGCTGAACGTAAAGTAATGGCTTTTGTGCAACGTCGAAAGGGTCCTGATGTAGTGGGATCGTTCGGATTGTTACAACCTCTAGCAGATGGTTCGAAATTGATTCTAAAAGAACCTATTTCACCAAGTAGTGCTAATTTCTCCCTTTTTAGAATGGCTCCAGTGGTTACATTTATGTTAAGTCTGGTCGCTCGGGCCGTTGTACCTTTTGATTATGGTATGGTATTGTCAGATCCGAACATAGGTCTACTTTATTTGTTTGCCATATCTTCGCTAGGTGTTTATGGAATTATTATAGCAGGTTGGTCTAGTAATTAGGGGGCGGCCGTTCGATCGCCTATGATACTAGGATCAAAAGGTAAAAAATGGCTTTGTGCCGCAGGTGTTGAACGATCTACTCTACACAGGTGTGGGCTTACAAGGGTAGGGCTCATAAAGCCTTTCTTTCATTCATCAATAGGGCCCTGGTCGGTCACCTTTCCGGGGCGGGATCGATAAGTGGAAGTCATAAAAAAGAGATGTTTCTCTTCGCACCTCAGATCAAGAGGAAGGGTAGCTTGTCAAGCTGGCCTATCCTATATATATCTTTTTATTTATATATATTTCTAAAATAGATTCTAAAAGATTCGCTGTCTTTTAACCGGCTGTTCTTCTTTGTCAACGCTACTAAGGACCTATAGGTTGGCCTACTTGACTTATGAAAGATAATGAGAATGGGTTATTCAAAAAGGAAAAGGCGCTACTATACTATACATTAGTAGAAGTAAGTGTTAGCCTAGTCTACTTCTACTAATGTATAGTAGGGTGTAGTATAATAGGCAAGCGAGTTAGCGAAGACGCTTAAGCTAATAGAAAAGAGAGCGTCGGTGCGTAGCCTTCATTCTACTACGCTATGCACAGGTTACGAAATCACTTAGCTCTACGTTAGAAGAATAAAGGGGGAACGCCATACCTACATAGAAGAACCGCTGTTCGCTGACTTTCTAAGGTCTAACCTTTCGCTCCCCTACAAAAAAGGGGCAAAACCGCTTCGCACCACTGATAGACTACTTAAGCTTCAATTCAAAAGGCCCTACTTAGTTTCGTAAGCCTTTGTCATTCTCAGTCAACTAAGTAGAGCCTGAGGCCCCCTGCGAACCCGTAAATCTGAAGAGCATGCCGCAACAAAAGGATGGTCCCCTATGCATTTCATTCTTTCTGAAAGAGAAAAAAAAAAAAAGAAGTACCCCCCATCATGGTGAACCTCTCCTTGTGATCGGGATGAGGGAAATGCCTCCCAGCCGGGAGACAGATCGAATCGGAGTTTCCTTAGGTAGCCACCGACCTACAGTTATCCTTAAACTTCCGTGCTTGGTGGAGAAGAAGCGAACAAAGGTACGCTCGCTTGCTGTCTTGTTCTCTGCCGCGAACTGGGATCGCTCGCCAGCTAGGTCAGATTGGAGCAACATTTTTTGAGAACATATTACCCATCTTCGGGGACAAGGGGCGGAACGACCTCTCGATCTACTTACTGCAACCCAGGAATAAAAACGTCCGTCTAGGCGTTCCCTCTTGCTCCGATCCCCCCCTACGCCTAGGACGTTGTCTGGGCCAAGAGCCATAGTTAGTTGCTGTTTTCATTTGGTTGTTTTTTCTCGTTGTTGATACCGGCAAGACCCGGCCAGATGATGTCTACTGGTTGGTATTGAGAGGACTCTTAGTATCTGCATACCCAAAAGGGGACGCTGATTAAAAAACAATGATTTGATTTTGTTTCTTGCTCTCCCTTAGCAGCGGGAAAGGAGTCTATCTATCTGCCTAGCTTTGGTAGATTTCCCCCAACGCAATCCACAGAAATTCCACGAATCCCTTTTTGGATAAGTCCGACGACTCAGCAGCAGTGCGGAATTGACTTTCTCGTTCGGTGGATCTGAACCATAGTTAGGGGGCAATACATACCAAAAGGTTCGAAGAAGGAAGGCACATAAGAGTATATAATCAACCCACTCTTCTGTATAACTTATTCACATTAGTGAAGCGGCTGGATGCATAAGGGAAGTCAACCTTTGTGAGACCTTAGTCGGTATGCATAGGGAAGTCAACCTACGAGCACGGAACAAGGGCAACTACTCGCTTCGACTTGGTGTTGAAAAGTGTAGCTCCCCTGGTTCTAATTTTCCGCCAGGGGATATGCTTTCTTTTTATATCGAACCCGCTGACGAATTGGTCATAGGCTGGTGCTATTCTAATTAAGGAATTGGGGCAATCCTTTTTTCTGTGAAAGAAAGCACTGCTGAAGAGAAGAGGGATCTACTTTCAATGCTAGTTTTGAGTCATATAGTGTCAGTCCTACTTTGATCTCTACTACTTATGTTACATCTCATGAAATTCCTTCTTCTAAGCCAGAGCCAGGTTCCTTCAAGTGATAAGAGATTTCAGGCAGTTTAAGGCTCGTCCTACTTACATCGAGTGTAGTGAGAAAGAGCTTTTTAAAGTTTCTGTAGCAAGTTAGATCAGTAAGTGTGAAAGATGAGCGCCTGTTACAGATCTAATAAAGTAAAGAAAGTTAGGAATATGAGAAAAGACGCAAGCAGTTTAGCTGAGTTAAGAAATTCCGATAAGTTATTGGAGTAAGTCTGTGTAAAAGCCCCTCAAGTTCCAGCAAGTTATTTTTGGCAAGCTCATATTCTATTGCAGGAGAGCTATCGGAGTCTCTCATAAGCCAAAGAAAGATGGTTCTAGGTCAAGGATTTTCGGGCAAGGGTCAACTAAATCTAAATAAAGTGCTAAGCCCCTTGGCGGGAGATCCAATGGAAGTTGGAGTAGTTGATAGCCTCAGTATAGAATAGTCTGTGGCAAGTATCGAAATAGGAAATGGGAAATGAAAGTAGGGTTCTTTTAAATCTATGTCTGCCCTCCATTCTGCTTTTCACTCTTTAGCCCTTTTTGAATCACTCTCCTCTGGTCAGCTGGCGCCTTTACATCAGTTCTAAGGCAAGCAGGTTCTGATGGAATCAGAACTTGAAAGATCCAATTGAAGTCTCTGGGTAAGATTTTTCTATAATAGCTGTTCCTGTCCCGTATTATAAAGTTACTCTTTCGTCCCTTTCAGTTCTCGTGCCCTTCTCTTCCATAGTAATTCCTGGAGAGTTAATTGAAGCATCGCTACCAAAAGCATAATTTCTGGTCCCAAGGATAATCGCCATTGCTAATGCCTTCCTATCTTAAGACCTTCCTCCTGCCAGAGAGCGAGTTAGAGTTGCCTGGCTGCCAGTTTCCTTAACCAAGTGTGAGCAAGTATAGAAGTATCCTTATTTTCAAGCCAGGTGGAAGGACCAGCAGGAAGGGGATAGAAAATAGGTCCATATAGTAAGTAGGTCCAAGCATTCCTCTTTGCTTTGGAGCCTAGGTGGACGGGAAAGCACTCCTCTCAATCCAGCTAGCAATGGATATGGATCTTATGCAAGCTATTTACTTTTCTCTCCGGGCTGTACCATCAGAAAGTGGGAAGATTGTATTTAAAACAAGTGAGTTATAAATTGGATAGCTGGGTGGCGGTCTAGGCCGGTTCCGTTCTATCCACTGAGAAAGCTAGTGAAAGAGCTGGAGTCTTTTAAGCATCTCAAGCCAGGAGGGAGTTTTTGCATGCCGAGAGCTGGAGTTCATCCAAACATTGATCCTCTAGAAGTGGAGGGTCCGAAGGAGGAAAAAAAGATTCGTAGGAAAAAGAAGTGAGGAAGGAAAGTCGCATCCTTAGGCATCTTCCATTCATATCAATTGAGGTTTTTCCGCTCCATATTTGGATCTGCCTCTTCTTCGATTCGGAATTCCCAGCAAATCCTTGACTCCTCGAATACAATGAAATTTCACACCTGGCAAATCTTTGACTCTACCCCCTCTTATTAAGACCATAGAATGCTCTTGCAAATTATGACCCTCACCCGGAATGTGAGCAAATATATCATGTCGATTGCTCAACCGTACTTTGGCTATCTTACGTAGAGCTGAATTCGGTTTTTTCGGTGTTCTCGTTGAAAGACGCGGGCATACTCCTTGCTTCTGGGGACATTGATCCAAAGCTCGAGTACGGTCCGTGCGCCGTTTTTCTTCTCTACCATGATGAATCAATTGATTTAATGTCGGCATCGCTCTTTTCTTTCTACTTTTCCCCTTTTCTTTTTCCTATCATTAGTGATTACTCCCGATCCAAAGCACCCCTTTTCCATTCATACAGAGATCCAATCGTTAAAATCAATAAAAAGGCCATCATAGACCAAAATCCAAAGAGATCAATCTTGTTGAGAGAGACTGCCCAAGGAAAGAAAAAGGTGACTTCCAGATCAAGAATAATAAATAAAATTGAAACAAGATAAAATCGTATATCAAAACGACTTCTGGCATCACCGGAAGGATCGAAACCACATTCGTAAGCCGACAATTTTTCTGGATAGGTCGAACTATTGGAAGAAAATAGAAAAGGAAGACCGAGTGGGATCAAAGAGACTATCGGACTGATCACTAAATAGATACAAATAGGTCCAAATTCTGACATCACCACAGAACACTTGCTTCTCTCGCTCCTTGCTCGCGGAGCGACATACCGAAAAAAAAAAAGAAAGAAAATAAAGGGTGCCGGAGCAGCTACTGAGGCTTGCGATTATGAAATAAAGTTTAACACTGTATGAAAGCAAGAACTGTGTACATCATAAAGAATTAGATCCTGAGGTTCCACAATAAATTGATCGACCACTTGTGTATCAATTAATTTATCGATTAGCTCAGAATGGGTCATTCTCTCGGGTAGCACTTTGTTTTGCTTTTCCATCATTTGCGATATGCCCTTTCGAAGAGAACTATACAGTAGGTCCTTTGCGGATTCAAATAAGGGATGGTTTCTTACTTCATCTGGGGAACCAGTGTCGTATTTAAGTTGGAGCTCTTGCTCTCCCACTGCAATTTCACAAAAAGACTTGACAGTCTTGAGTAGAATCAGTTCTTTGTTCATTCTACCTACGTTTCTAAACTTTTAACTCCGCCGACCACCTGCGATGGCAGTCCGTCTTTAAAATCGATATTTATATTGGGCGCGGTGGAAAACCGCGAAAATTATGGGAGGAGGGGACTAAGGTATGTACTCTACCCTCTATATGTAATTTGGAGCCCCTACCCAATCTAAACAGCCATTTAGAGGAGAAAGGTTTGGCACAAAGCTGACTAGGGTTGGCAGCTAAATTCAGTCTTCGAGACCCCATAAGAGAGTCGTAGAGTGCATAAGTCCTTTTAGAGATAGGGGCGACTCTCTTGTGGTAGTAATTGCGAATGATGCAGTGAGTCTCGCTTAGTCGTGAGCGCTCACCGGGCGTACTATTTCCCAACCTTCTGTGAACCTTTCTTCTCTTACGATATTTCTAGTTGGATGCTCCTAAATGCAGTCGTTCTCTTATTATACGATACGACTCGCCATGGATGATACGATTCAAAGAGACAAGAACCTATTCTTGTTCCAATCGTTTGAGGAGAGCCCGTTTTTTTGGCATCAATGAAACTATGTGATCTAGGGGAGAATGCCACTAGATCACAGACTGAACAAGGAGGAGATCTAAGACAGGATGTGACTACTGCTCTCCTACAGAAAGAACTGGATTGTACGAGTATCAATAAGTAGATTCGGAATGGGAATAGATAATGCATTTTCTCCCTTAGAGCACATCCTTCCCTACATCGAAGTAAATGTGTTAAGCATATAGTAGCATTTGAATGCTAACTGAAAGGATTGAATTTAGTAATTCATTCCCGGAGCCGGGGGAATGCGTTTTAAGAAAGCAAGTTCCATCGATTTAGGTTTGGGAGGAGTAAGCGCTCTTAGCCTAGGAAGACGAGGGTGCTAGAGACTCCGTTCCTGGGGGAATAATGTTAGTCGAGGGGAGGTAGCGGTCTAAGCCTCTTAGGCTTGGCACAGGAACTCTTCTCGCACCCACAGGAAGCAAGTGATAGGACCCAGTGAAGTGCCCAGAGGTAGGAAGAAGTGAATAAGAAATGAACTTATATAAGAGAGAGCAGAATAAGCGGTCTTGGAGGAAGGGGGTTCCGTCCCCCGGCTCTGATTGCTGTTGTTCTCTTTGCTCCTCTTGAATAAGTCGTTTTCTTAGGACCTTCGCCTTTGATTTCCTTGGATTCGGTTGACCTATGGTTGCTTTCTGGTGGAGAGAAAGGCTGCATTTAGGGTCCCGATTTCCTCGTCCGAAAAAGAGAAGAGAGGTCGTAGCTTTTTGATCATTACGCTTGGAGAACTTATCCAAAAATTTTCTAAAAAAGAAGTAAGAAAGAGTTTTGGTCGTCTTGGTATTGCACCTTTCTCTACTGACCTTATTTTCAGTACAAATAAAGAAAAAGAAAGTTTTCTAGACGACCGAGACCTTCCCACTCTCTCGTCCATTCCTCTTAACCAAGGAATGGGGAACCAACTTATAAGGCCCTTCCATCTATGAAGATAGTGGGGGATATGGCCTAGAAGAAGGGTGGAAACCCTGCAAAACTTAGGTCTCGCCTCCATTGTCAGGTTGTGGAGCTGTTTTCCTTCCATTCTCTGGCGACAGCCGGTAGAGAGTCCATGCAGAGGCATAAAGCCGATGTCGGTGCTCCTAGCAACTTGTCCCAAGGTAGCTTCTGGCTACCTAGGATTAGATACGCATTTGATGAGAAGAATGAGCGAATTAAAAGATTTTGATCAGTCAGAGTTCTTGGCAGATGTGTACTATCCTGAACTGGTAGGTCCTCAGCCTTTAGTCCATGGCCGACTAAGTTCTTATATTGAAGGAGGGGGGAAAAGGCGCATCTTTCCCATTGGTAAATATGGGATAAAAAGGCTGCTTCGCCACTAGTTTTAGAAAGTGTTTTCAATCATTCCAGAAGAGGAGACGCTCGTATGAGTTGTATAGGGAGGAAGAAGGCAATGGATCAGAGGGTTGGTTCCGTTCCGTTCCGGGTTCCGATCATGACGAAGAATTCGACCAGGTAAAGCAAAGAAACTATCCTAGGCAAAAGCCAAGACCTGAAGCAGTCATATCTGCTTGCTATCCTTAAATGTGAAATGAAAGGAAGCTTCCAGCCAAAGGTCAGAGCCCGATTCCTTTTACGAGTTTTTTTTTCAGCCCTCCAAGATATGGAGAAAGGGGCCTTCTAGGTCAAGCTCTATCAAGATCACATAAGGGGGTTTCCTTCCATTTAGAGAAATGATGAGATTGCTCTGATCTCCACAGAAATTGCTCTCTTTCCTTTTATACTGGCTGCTTCAAATATAACTCGATTTGAATTTGGCCCTCGCTCCCTTCGCCCGCCTATCGTATAAACTGTAAATCTGTTGAAGATTTTCTCTTCTCAAGGGGCTGTGTTTATTTTTTTTATAAAAAAGATTATTAACCTTATCTTTGAGTCGAGATCTATCTCCGCTTGATCTAAGACTGACTTCTCTTCATCACGAGACTGATCAGATCTGCTACCCCCGCTGCTCTAACTGCTGCTTTCATTAGTGACTTCATCATCCCAGACTCTGCACTTTTACCGGGGTTTATAAAAGAAACAAAGCTTCTTCCCAAACCAGGTAAGGTACATTCATCCGCTGGCGCACCTCTCCTAACCATCTTTCTAGCTGGATTTTGGTCAATGATCACCCATGACTTCTGTGTACCACTAGTGCCTGGATTACAGGTCATTTTTGTCGCTGATCCAGCAATGGCTCTATTATCTCTTGGGCAACCTTCTTATTCTTCCATGCCTTAAGCTACTTTTTGTTTCCTACCTCTTTGTGCAACAGGCTTCCCTGGTGTAGGTTACACTTTAAGTAATGCTTAACATAGGCTTTTGGTTTTGGAACTGTCTTTCTTGATGAAAGGACTGCCCCGCTGTCTCCGACATGGACACTCATAAGTACCCTTAAAAAACTGAGCTGCTTTCGTTTCAGGCGTACGCTTGCCTATGCTTGCTTCCCGGCTTTCAGCTTTAAGACATGAACATCCCTATTTAAACCGTACTTTATGCATGCTGACTTATGAACTTCCGAATCATGCCTTGCTTCTAGCCTTCCCGCTTTGCGTCATACTGTCTTGGTCCCTTCGTTTCCTGGGTCACGACTAAGGGCTACAAAAGAGAAAAAGCAGCAAAGCTCTTAAAAGAAAAAAGGAACTTTACACAAAGCTAACTGAGAAAACCGCCTTTTAGGACTTTTTGAGACCGTCCGGAAGGTTATAAGCTTCTAATGCTTGCTACCAGGAGTAAAGGCCTAGCAGTAGCATGTACCAATAACTCTAACGGGGATAGCTTGGATACAGACTTTTCTTCCCCGGGATATAGCGGGTTCTCTTCTCGGTCAAAAACAGGTTCTAGGGCAAAGGGAAAAAGAGAAAGAAAAGGGTCTATTCGCGTAAATATTTTTCTATCTGACGAGGCTATTCTTATGAGTGCTACGAATACTAAGACTCCCCGTCCTAACGAGCTAAGGGGGTGTACCATTCAATGCCAGCCCTATGGCTTTTGCTTGTCTTGTCTCGCCATAAAAAGCTGAGCTAGATGGGCCCGAACCTGCTCCTGCTCTTTGGGGTTCATAATTGTCTGTGGGGTGGATATGGAATTCGACTTTAAACTTGCGTATGTCCTTTAGTTCAAGAAGATGGACACAGCATTGCTCTAGATGAGGATAGATGCGTATGGTATAGGAATCGGGAAGAGAAGATCAAAGCCTTCCACGGATCACGAACTGGAGTTTTCTAATGAAAGAAATGCGAGAGCAGGCCCTGCAACGTGACTTGGTTTGCTCGGGTGCGGAACCTTCCACTGTGGACCGAGACTACGCAAAGGTAGAGTAGAACATCATAGAAACTTCGCTGACTTTATCATAAACCTTGATTTCGCTACGTTCAATAAGAATCCAGAATAGCAGAAATAGGTTCGTGTTCCGCTTCCAAAGTCAGTCGTCTTTGCCCAAGTGTGAACTGCAGACGACTCTCCAGTGATTCCATTCCTTCTTTCTTTACTTCTGGGTCAACCCAACCCGAATGGGAAGAAGAGGGTCAGACAAACAGCGGACAGCTCCCATTTTGTACATTTGCTGAAGCAGACCAATTAGGCATTTTAGAAAAGGGAAGGGAACTTCTCACCGAAGGGGGCAGTAGGAATGAAGGAGGCGGGAAGCTACCGCTTCTAGAATGCAAGCTTATCCTTGACTTTTTTTTAGAGCGTACTGCTATTGAAATAATAAAAAAAGGTTTATGGATGAAGTAATCGGAGTGAGAAATGGTTACGGTTGCGGAAACCGGAGAAAGTCGGGAACCGTCGGTTACCTTTTGAATCAAAGTAGCGACAAGCCGAGTACTACGACTGACTAAAGGGGGGAATCGCTGTTTCACAGCCGTTCTTCTACAACTCTTTTTCGCCCAACATGATCACAAACGAAGACAGAGAATTGCGTAGATAGGAGGAAGAAAGGAATCTGGATTGAATCGTTAGCGGGGTTGAGTTCCGGCAGAATTGGGTTCGACTCCCATAGCCCCGGTGTGGGGGAAAAAGACAGATTCAACGAGATGTACCATGCGATTTCAAACTTGTCGTCGACTTTTAGGAAATGTTTGGAACAGAGAACTTACAATAATACAACGCCGCATTCTCAGAAGATTGAGGAAGAAGAAGGAATATATTAAGAGAAAGAAATTTTCTCGGAAAAATCTTAACAGTTACATCCAATCACAAACTACACGAAAGTTGCCCCTTTTTTATGGAGATTTACCCATCACAGAGATGCACAGAGGAAGAGAACGAACTTCATATATCCCTTTTCTACTCAATCCAGAAACAAGATCGGACGTTATTCTGGTTCGTCTCAATTTTTGTGAAACTATTCCTCAAGCAAGGCAGCCGATAAGTCATCGAAGGGTTTGTGTGAATAATAGAATGGTAAGCATTACTCATTTGAAAGTGTCCCACGGTGATATAATCTCTTTTCAAGAAAATGACGCAAGAATCCGCGGTGAAGAAATAAGGAAATCTTTCTATATCAAAATATTAGTTGAAAAAAGAATAGGCAAATTCCTGAATCACCCGGTAAGAATGTGGAGAAGAACCAAAACAGAATGGTTCCACCTACTCAAAACTAAGAGGGGATGCCGCCTACTATTAAAATCCCGGTTTTTGAAACAGTTGCGTTCTTCTATGCAAAAAGAAGACTTAAAAAAAAAAAAAAAAAAGAAGTTTGGATCCAAAAAAGTATGCTTAGGCAGTTCCTTCGCCGAGCACAACAAAATAAAGAGAAATTTGTATTATTTCAAATCCCTATTCTTATCGAAGAAAAGGAACGAGAAAAACCGAAATCTTCCTACTCGAATAAGAAGTCCTATAGTTTACAACTCTTATTTATATATAAAGTCGATCTATTGCTTCGCATCCTCCCAAAAGGTTACTATGAAGAGAAGGAAGAGAAGAATCAAAAGGATCGAACTACCTACTCATTTTTCGGAGGTGAATCATAGAACACTAAAAGCTGTGGTATCTTATGGACCTAACATAGGTCATATCCCTCACGACATAAGATTGAAAGATTTCAACCTTCTTCTTCGGAGCGGAAATGGACGTGGACAAAACATATAAAGATCGGCGTAGTCGCTCATAGGGACATATCTATCCGGATAGAGGATAGTCTAGATCGATTCATAGATAGATTTCTATCCATATAGATAGGTATCCGCGTCGATAAAGATAAAGATAGGGATTCATTTAGATCTTGATTCACTATTTTTTTTTTTTTTTTATTCTGATTGATTGCCTTTTTTCTGACGACAAGTTTGAAATCTTAATGCAGGCAAGGAAAATTCGTTTTTTCAATTATTACTTGCTGGGTCGGAGCGTAGACGAGCGAGCAGAGCCCAGGAAAGAGGGAAGCCCGTCATAGAGCAGTCGACTAGAAGTAGAAGACTGCTGACCTGAGAGAAAGCGGCCTCTCTCGGGAAACATGGAAAAATTTCTCTTCTTTCTTTTTGTTTGATTTCGGGTTTCTTTATTTTTTTAGGAGCCTAGAACGCGGAAGAAGCAAACCGAACCTCTAATCGGCCTGAACACATAAAAAATGCTCGGGCTTGTCTTACCCTCTTTCTTTGTAGGCAGCGAAAGAAGACCTTTTTTATTCTTGATGTGGGAGAGCGGTATCAAATCGTGGATTCTTTTTCCCTTCTTTTTTTCGAAGACCCCTCACTCAATCTTAGGCTTGACCTTTCATTAGGATAGTGAGAGAGAGCAGGAAAGCAAGTAGCGGTCTAGGCTTTCTTTACGGCTAGTGCTTTCTATCTAGTATAGAAGGGTCATGCTCTCCATTTCGGGTTTCACCCAGTACTCTCGGTTCCAGATAGCGTGTTCGGGTGGTCTTCTCTCGATCTCGGGTTCCTTAAATGTAGGCAAAGGTGAGAGCAGTCCCTGTCTGTTAAGAAGAAGAAGTCATCTCTTTACCAGCTCTCATTAGGTGGCATCCCAAAACACTTTCAAGTAAGCCAGCCCTTCCTCTTTCACTATACTCCGGATATCCTAACATCGTCGTAGGGAAAAAGCTACATAAGGAAAGCGAGTTCAGGCCTAGACATTGAGCTACAAGCTCTGATCTCGATATCGAACTTCCGGACCCAATGTTCTCGAAAGAGAAAGTATCTACTCACGTCTTGTTTTCAAAGCATGAATATTTGACTGCTAATCTCATCATATGACCACCTAAAGCTTACACAGCTTAAGGTTTCCTCGAAAGAAGACCAATTAACAGCCGAGGCATCAAGTTCCTCGGTCCTCTTTCCCATGGGTATGGTATATGAACGTGAGAGCAGAGCGGGAAGTTCTAGCATAAGAAATCCTTCTATTCCAATAGGCCGAGTGAACTGCATGTGTCCTGCTAGAGGAATAAGGATAAGGGACGGGAGTTGCTAAACGTATATGCGACACCCTAGATAAAAGGTGCTTGAATAGCGGATATGCGAGTCAGCTAGGAATGAGTGGACAGACATAATGTTAAGCTAAGATAGTCAAAGAATGAGCTTAATCCCCGTGTATGCGCCTAGTAAGAAGCCATCCGCTGCAAGAGAATTGGCTGTTCGGGAGGTTTCTGTAAGTGAATCAGAACCACAGAACAGAAAAGGAGCATAGCCTGTTAAGAGGTGTCTCTAGCGCGGGGTGTGAGGGAGTTCCTGTGCTTGCAGGTCTAGGATTATTTCCGTATCGCTTAGCCGGCT